ACCTCGCCTCAGATTCTTTCTAACCTAAAGAAAACGAATTAAAATTAAAGAATATTCCTTTAATGAAAGCCAATTAAATTTATATATTCTTGTCATTCATATTGAATAAGAGGATTCTTGCTTCTATTCATTTTAGATATGGAAATAGAATGCATTAATGAATTCGATTCGCTCTCCATCCCGTCCCGATTTTGAGTACTGAAAATCGGTCCGAAATGACTGGAAATCGTTAAGTAAAGAAAGACCAAGATTAGGATTAGGTTTCGTGTCAAGATTTATTTGTTGGAAGCCACGCTACAACGTAACATAATGTGGCAACAACCCTAAACAATGAAGCGTAGCACAAAGATAGAGTCAGCCGAGGATCTATAGCAGAAACTTTTCATGAAATCGTGCATTCTCGAACGATTCGACAGACCAAATTCACACTGGAAATATACAGGGGTGTAAACACTCATCGATTTAGGACCAGTTCATTATCTCTGAAAAAATAATGAGTTGGGTTTCTTCTTCCGCACAAAGCGGGGCGGTTGTCGTGGGATTCCTAACTAGTCCAAGTTTCAATATACCCAGAAGAGAGTAAGCTTCGGTAGAATTGGAATGATGGGCAATTGGATATTATACAGAAAGACCGATCCTCGATCCGTGAGACTTACTATCCGATTGGATTTGGCTTGGGTTGGAGTTTTCACCGGGCTCGTGCCATCGTTTTTACTTCAAATTCTTTAGGTATGCCAAAGAAAAAGAGTCTCACTAACTCTTTACTCGTGGATAGGAAAACAGTAAAAATGCGTATGTAATTCAAGAAGAGATAAGAATGGGTTTGTTTATCCGAAATTCTAAAAAAGGATTGGGTCCATTGAAAAATTGTTGTTTTCAGTTTAATGCTCCGAACGATCCCCGTGAGCGAGTGTGTGGGCATTATTTTCTTTCGATGGACCAACACAGAGTCACGAAATTCGTGTGTTGACGCGTTTCGCCGGGAGAGCTTGATGAGATAGGAAAACTGGGCTTCTTTCCATTTTAAATAAAAAAAAAAAAAAATTGTGTAAGAATCTGTAGCTGTCTATTTTCCACTTTTCCATCCTCTCAATCTCAAGCAAAGACATTTTTTCTCAAAAAAGAGGGAGAGTGTGAGTCTTCTTTATTTTTGAAGACAGGTTTTTCCCTATTTATTTGATTCAATTGCTAGATTTTCTGAATTCGGGCCAAGCAATTGGATCTAGTAAACAAGAAGAAAATCTTAGTATTTTTTTGTGGACTCGGGGGTTCAAATAAAGTTTGTCCCTTGAAGAAATAACTAAGTTATAGTATAAATAAGTTTCTTATATTAATTAAGTATGCTAAGTATGATGAGACTTTTTTTTTTACAAACCGGGAAAGGGAAAAGACAAACTAAATAATAAGAAATGACACTTCTATCATCTATCAGAGGAGCAGAAATACCCCGTTCTTTTGTATTCCGATTGTTGTTGCTTCAATAACAAGTTTTTTCAAATCCAATAAATCATTGGATCTATGATTCATTGGAATAAAACAAGAAAGAAATGGCCTGGCCTGGTCAGTACCTAGCCAGGCCGGGGGATCAAAAAAAATTTCAGCCGGAAAGGTTCTTTCCTTTTTTTCTATGGGAAATATCCTCGGTATCGAAATGGAATTCGAATGGAATTACTAATCAAATGCATCTCTATCTAAATTAGGATCTAATGAGTCTCTATAGTCTAGAATAAAAAAGAAAGACTTTTTTTTTTTATTTCATGCATAATCATACCAGGGTAATTCTCCTTTTTCAAGTGGGAGAGATGGCTGAGTGGACGAAAGCGGCGGATTGCTAATCTGTTGTACGACTTATTCGTACCGAGGGTTCGAATCCCTCTCTTTCCGTCTCCTCTGATGACTTGCTATTTGCCTTTCAAAAAAAAAACGAACCATTTTCTCTGATTTTATCATAGTTCAATGTCTAGAATATAGAAAATCATAACAAAATTAGGAAATCGAGCAAGGAAACTAAAAACCGCCTTTTTTTATTCCTCACGCCCAGGATTACGTCCTGGATCATTAGATAGGAAGCCGAAGATAAAGAGAGAAACAAAGAATATCACTACTGTGTAAACGAAGAGTTTGAGAGTAAGCATTAATAAAAAATCTCCAAGATCATTTTTTTTGGAAAAGGGAGAATAGATTATCCATTTTGAGACCGCATATTCTATTTTGTTTGACACCAAGAAATGAAGTGCTTTCTATAAAAGAAAGTCATTTTCAGAAATGCATTTGTAAGAAGATTCTTTCACCAAAAGTATCTTTCATGCCCCATCTCTCTCTATATATATATTATATATATTGTAGGGGACCCTAATTAATACTAAATACTAGTAGGGTCCTTGGTCACTGGAAGTAGAAGGTAAGAATGAGGAATAGGCGGTTCCAAAATTTCTATGTGTGAATCGAGGGTTCCTAATGTAAGACTTATCGTAGCTTATCAATTATTAGAATCTTTTTTCTCCTAAAAAATTAGGAATGTTTGTAAGACAGTAGTAAAAATATCATCGAAAACTTACAGAAGCTTGCCAAACAAGGGCTAAGAGCAAAAAGAGCACAGGTATGACTGGCATAACATCTACGATTGGATTCAAAAAAGCGTAAGCCTCGGGCAATTTAGCGAAAACAAAACAAATTGAATGAAGGGCAGAATTAAGACAGATACAGATCAAACTAAAGATATTCAGCATAACAAACATTTCCTTCTTTAATTGTATTTTGATTGAGTGATACGATAGAAGGAAAAAAATAAAGTAAAGTAATAGGGTACACCAAAAATCTTTATTTTTCTTTGAATCACCCAATCAAAAAGCCTTCCATGCTCAAACAAGAGTAGAAGGAATCATACTTTCATACATTATCTTAATTGAATTATATGGAATGATCAATAAATTCTGTTGGATTCTACAACTACACGTGTTAAATCCTAGTAATAATCTATTTCATAGGGATTTGAGCGGAAATTGACGAATACCCGATAACGATATTATTGTTTATTAGTAGGAAATAGAATCCTAAATGGGGCGTGGCCAAGCGGTAAGGCAACGGGTTTTGGTCCCGATACTCGAGGGTTCGAATCCTTCCGTCCCAGAGTAGTCCGATTCTAAACTTTTTTTAGAATCTTCTGCTTCACTTTTTTTTTAAGTGATATCATCCTTAGAACTTCGAATTCTCCAGCCAACTCAATGCTTACCCGTCCATATAGAAAAGTCTCAAGTATAAATTGCTATGGACCTATTGAGCCAATGACTATTCATGATTCCATATTGAATCAATTCCATACGAGTTTCGAACAAGAGGGATGTTATGGTAAAACTTCGTTTTAAACGATGTGGTAGAAAGCAACGTGCGACTTGAAGGACATGATCGTCTGTGGACTCTTATATCCACCATTTTTTATAGGAATAAAAATGTTTCTTGGCTCGACATAGTTTGTTCTGGTCCACTAGACCAACCCTTTTTTGCTGGGTTGTAAATAGTACTTGATGGAGCTCGAGCAGAACATTCATTTCTCAGGGACAGGGGTCTAGGGTTAGTGTCAATCAATAAGTGGGAACAACTTCGTAAGTATATCTTCAATATAGAAATCGAAAACATCCAAATAAAAGTTTCAAGGAAATTTTTTTGGAATTGAGAAAACTATTTCGATTTCGATCATAAGTCTATCACACGGGAATCCACCGTTCGTATGATTCTTCGCTAGAAAGAAATCGCAAAAGGCACGTTGCTGCCATTTTGAAACGATTAAAGATCACCGAAGTAATGTCTAAACCCAATGATTCAAAGCAAAGATAAAGGATCCCGGAACAAGAAAACACCATTTTTTCAGTGTCTCAACCATTGGAATCAAAAGGGATTCTAAACGAGACAAACAAAAGGGGTTAGAGACAGCTCAATAAATGAAATGACTACGTCGAAGGATTTTCCTTTTAGCTCTTTGAGAATTAGACAACTTGAGTTATGAGTACGGATGATTTTTAGGGACGGAAGAAAAAAATGAATCAAAGCATAGTCATAGTAATGAATTTAAGAATTTTTTTAGATCGATTTGGAACTATAAACTATATTATTCAAATCATTCTTTCTCGAGCCGTACGAGGAGAAAACCTCTTATACGTTTCTAGGGGGGGGCATTGTTCATCTATATCTATCCCACTGAGCCATCTATCGAATCGTTGCAATTGATGTTCGATCCCGAAGAGAAGGACGAGATCTCGGGAAAGTGGGTTTTTACGATCCGAAAAAGAATCAAACCTATTCAAATGTTCCTTCTATTCTATATTTCCTCGAAAGGGGTGCTCAACCCACAGAGATTGTTCATAATATTTCAAAAAAAGGGCTCTGTAAGGAACTTCGGGTTAATTAAATTCTAAAAAAAAACAAAAAATGACTGAAAAAGTAAGGAAAAGAAGACTGGGACATCTTCTTAGAGTATTATGTGATTCTCTTTTTGGGATTGCAACCCAAATTTTCGCCGAGTGAAAATTTGACATTCGTCTATTTCAATATTTGAAACTCGTCTATTTCAATAATAGAATTATATTCAGGAATCAACCTCAACATAGAGAGGTTGACTCCCCCCCCCGGTTACTTCTCTTCTAACACGGTCGAGTTAGAGAGAAATCGGGAGATCTTACCACATGATATCATAATAATTAATAATAGGGAGGAATCCAATGAAAAATGAAAACAAGGGACTTTTTAGTAGGCTGAAAGGCCTCTTCATTTCGGCAGTGATTCCCTTTGTTGGGAGCCCCGTTTTCTTCTGGGGATGCTTGGCGATTTTCTTATACTTCCGCCCTTCCGATCCTCCTCCGAGACCCGAAGCTTCTTCAACTTCAATTAAGGGAAACGAAGGGTCAAATAATCCAAACGAACGCGGCTCAGCATCCTTATCATTGCTGGAAGGATCTGTCGCACCTACTGGCGCTACACTTTTTTAGTCTGCTGATAAGACTGAGCAGGGGCCCATTCCTCCCATCAATGTAGCCACGGAAAGACAAGAAGACATCGAGCATGGGAGTGTCGACCATACGGATCAACCCCTCGCTTCGGAGCCAAGCGCTCACTCATTCGTTGAACCTCGCCTGGCGAGTGAATCGGTAGAAACACCCAATTCCATGGTGAGTCTCCAAGTAGAGAAAATACTTCTGAAAATAAAAAAGAAAGAAGCCCAGGTACGGACAACCGAAAAAGACTTGGGAAAACTCTCTATCAAAATAGATAACTTTCTATTATCTGCCTTAATGGCAGGGTTCTTCGGATAAAATGAGGAATCAACTATTTTTGGAGAGCGTTGACGTCTATTTGGAAGAGGAAAAAGGCAACGAGGAAGGACTAAAAACAAAAATTCAGTTCTTAGAAAAGGTGTGTAAGCACTTCGAAACCGATCTCAAAAAAAATCTCAAATTCATTCCCCGTGGTGAACGGAAACTAAGGGAAGATGAAGAACATACGAGAGTTCTTCGTCGTCGAATAGTAAAAACGGCGTCAGACTTAAGAGTAAAGAAGAGACTCCACTCAGACGTAGATTCAAAACTAACCCAGATTTATCTTGGGGTGTATCAAATTCTCAACGAGAAGAAAACCTCACCTATTGATGAGGTAGAGGGAGATTTGGACAAGCTCCTTCTGTCAGAGGATCGATCCTTCCTACAACTTAAAAGAGAAACCATTGCTCACTTGGAGCAAGAAATCGTGCTCTTGAAGGCACAACCGCTGGTGCAGCAAAACGAGGTGCTTGCTGCTGGTCTGGCAGGGAATACGTTGACTCGGAGGGCCCTCGGACCCCCCTTCCGAGGGGGGAAGCAAGCTCGGAGGACAGGGTTTGGAATAGGTCGCTTCCGCAAAGGCGAATCCAGTGCTGCGGGGCAGCATAATATCCGCCCAGACTAAGACTAGTCTATTTCAGAATTTCATAGATTTATGATAGGGGTACTCGACCCACAGGAATTGTCATGATATTTCAAAAAAGGGCTCTTCGGGTTAATTAAATTAAACGAACTAAAATGAAAGTAGGGAAAGGGGGGCTGTCCTCTCCTCTGTGATTCTTTTTTTTATTTCTTTTCATAAAAAATTAGGGCTATAAGGATTAGAACCTTAGACTTTCGCGTTAAAACGTATCCAACTTTTTATTATCGAAATGATTCGAACTGTTTCAAAGACCCAACGTGCATTTTTTTTTGCATTGGGCTCTTTCATCAACTGATATAAATATCAGATAGTTTGCCATGTTTTTTCTTGACAGAAAGATAACGAGATGGCTCCACGTGCTCTGATTCATTGTTTGAATGCTGATCCAGGAGCAATACCAAAGTGTTTCAAAGAAGAGTTACCTTGACATAGGTCTGCCTCCGGCCTAGATTAATCTAAGTGAAATGAAGTCTCTATCGCTCCTCAAATATGAAACTTTATACACCTTAAAGTTCATAGGACGAAAATATATTAGTTTGAGGTCCTTATACTCATTATGCCTAGCATTGAATGCACTGGGTATTTACCTTATCAATTATGAAACCAACGTTGGGTTCCATTTGTAGCCTAAAGGGGCACCCAAATCAGACCGAACCAAAAGTCAGGCTATTGTTCTCTTATTTCCTCGAATACATAGAGTAAGACCTAGATTTCTCCATAAGATCAATTCTGTTGATTGCATGATGGACTCCCTGGAAAAACATTGGCGCGCGTGTAAACGAGGTGCTCTACCTAACTGAGCTATAGCCCTTAGTTCTACCTATTTTAGCATGTAAAGAATTTCTTGTCAAGATGCATATCCCACATGATATCTTCGGATCTGTTTCCTGCCATGCCAAGGATTAGTATTGCGTAGAAATAAGATTCCGTCTATAATAAATCCATCGATATGATGGGTCCCTTTTGTTTCTCTTTGTGATGATAAATGACCTACTTAACCCAGTGGTTAGAGTATTGCTTTCATACGGCGAGAGTCATTGGTTCAAATCCAATAGTAGGTAGAACTTATTAGATACCGGAGGTACTGGTATCTAATAAGTTTTCATCTTTTTTATTTATTCCCCCCACTCCTCGGATTATAGTTCTTTTTTGTTTGGACCAGATTATCATTCCATTTTAGGGGATTCAATCGGCAGAATCCAAATACGTCGGATAACCGGAACTTCTTTGGATTATGTGGGCGCACCAAGGAGCTACGAAATAACATCGAGAGTCTCGACTCGTGTCCGAGCTCGTCTGACAGCTAAATTTGCCTCAATTGTTTGTCTCTTGCCTTCAGCTCTACTCAAGTTAGCTTCAGTTATTTCAAGAGTTTGCTGAGCTTCTTGTGGATCAATGTCACTATCCTTTTCCCCATCATTTACTAAAATGGTGATCTCATTATTGCCTATTCTAGCGAAACCACCCATGAGAGCTATTTTTACCCATTGGTCGTTAAGACGTATTTTCAAAATCCCTATATCTAGAGCTGTGGCAATAGGGGCGTGA